TCTATATTGGATTTCCCAATTTATTAATAGAAGGACGAACACGGGGAATCGAAGAATTACAGATGAATGTACAAAAAGAATTTCATTCTGTAAATCGGAGACTCAACATTGCTATCACAAGAATTGAAAAGCCTTATGGACAACCTAATATTCTTGCAGAATATATAGCTTTACAATTAAAAAATAGAGTCTCATTTCGAAAGGCAATGAAAAAAGCTATTGAATTAACTGAACAAACGGGTACAAAGGGAATTCAAGTGCAAATTGCAGGGCGTATCGACGGAAAAGAGATTGCACGTGTCGAATGGATCAGAGAAGGCAGGGTTCCCTTACAAACAATTCGCGCTAAAATTGATCACTGTTCCCATACAATCAGAACTATCTATGGAGTCTTAGGCATCAAAATTTGGATATTTGTAAACCAAGAATAAGAAAAGAAAAAAGAAGAAGAATGGACCTTTCTTTATTTCGCCATTCTGGTCATCGATAGAAAAAATTTAGAAACTCTTTTCTTCTTTTTTTCTTAATCAAAGAAAAACGAACAATTCTAATTCTATAAGGTTTAATAAAAATTTAATTTACCCTTTATTTAATTTAGATTTTAGTATAATTGCTATGCTCAGTGTGTGACTCGTTAGTTTTTTATTTAGAGTTGAGAATTGAGATTGAAAAAAACAGGCTAACCCCACTATAAACTTAGTAACTATTAAAACTAAATAAACTCAAAACTAATAACCAACTTATTGCTTCGTATTGTCGAGATCCCAAGAAACAGTCACTATATGACTGAATCAATCATATAGTTGTAGCAACTGAAATTCTTTTCATAAAAAATAAATCTGATTATGAATTGTGAAAAAAAAAAGGGATGTGGAAAAATGGAAGGATGATAGAAAGAGAGAATAAAGATCTCAATGATATATGATTCCTATATGTATGGTTTATGAAAAATTACCCCATAAAAAAGGCAGTGTTATAAAGCATCAACATCAATATAAATCAATCTAAAATAAGAATACAAAATATACAATTACAATACAATTGAATAAGAAATATACAAAGAAAAAATAGAAAGAAAATAGAAACATAGAATAAAAGAAAATAGAATAAATAATAAATAGAATAAATGAAATAAATGAAATTCAAATAAGAATCTAAATAATAGAAAATAGAGAATAATTTAATCGAGCTTCGGGTTAATAAAAACTGAGGAGATTGACTCGGAAACAAATAACAAATCTTGTTGAGAGCTCCATTGCAGAGTTCAAGCCTAAACATTAATGGAGAAGCTATGGGAACGATGGAACCTGTGACTACATAGGATTTTCTTGAAAACGAATCAATCCTAATGATTCATTGGGTAGGATGGCGAAATGAACCAAGAAAAAATGTATTTCTTCTGAATGGTCATGGATTTATCCTACAAATGAAGGAGGAAAGAGTCAATATTCGCCCGCGAAACCTTTATTTATTTTTTTTTCATTTAAAAATTTCATTTATTGGCGTGATTCAATTTCAATAGAGCTAAAGTAAAAGACTTGAGAAATTTTGATAAAAGAAAGAAGCATTATATATAAACAAACACACCTAGTTATCTAGTCAGTTATATAGAAAGTTACCTATGTAACAAATTCAATATAAAAAATAAAAAAATTAGTATATTCTTTCTTTTCATTTTGATAGAATGAAATACATAAATACATGTGTATATTTAATATTATTGAATCATTTCATTTGCGAGGAGCTGGATGAGAAGAAACTCTCATGTCCGGCTCTGCAGTAGAGATGGAATTCAGAAACAACCATCAACTATAACCCCAAAAGAACCAGATTTCGTAAACAACATAGAGGTAGAATGAAGGGAATATCTTGCCGAGGTAATTATATTTGTTTTGGCAGATATGCTCTTCAGGCACTTGAACCTGCTTGGATCACAGCTAGACAAATAGAAGCAGGGCGAAGAGCAATGACACGATATGCACGTCGTGGTGGAAAGATATGGGTACGTATCTTTCCCGACAAACCTGTTACTGTAAGACCTACAGAAACACGTATGGGTTCGGGCAAGGGATCCCCCGAATATTGGGTATCCGTTGTAAAACCGGGCCGAATACTTTATGAAATGAGTGGAGTATCAGAAACTGTAGCCAAAACTGCTATGGAAATAGCTGCATGCAAAATGCCTATACGAACTCAATTTGTTATTTCAGAATAGGTAAACAAAAGTAAAAGAAGAAGGAAGGAGTATTGAGAATGAAAAAACAACCACAGATTTATTTATCTCTGGACAGACAATATTTCTTTTTTCCATTATCCCTTGCATTGAAATAAGAGATTCAAATAAAAATGATATGATTCAACCTCAGACCCTTTTGAATGTAGCGGATAACAGTGGAGCTCAAGAATTGATGTGTATTCGAATCATAGGAACCGGTAATCACCGATATGCTCATATTGGCGATGTTATTGTTGCAGTAATCAAAGAAGCAGTGCCCAACATGCCTCTAGAAAGATCAGAAATAATTAGAGCTGTGATTGTACGTACGTGTAAAGAACTCAAACGTGACAACGGCATGATAATACGATATGATGACAATGCAGCGGTTATCATTAATCAAGAAGGAAATCCAAAAGGAACTCGAATTTTTGGTGCAATTGCTCGGGAATTGCGACAGTTGAATTTTACTAAAATAGTTTCATTAGCACCCGAAGTCTTATAGATGAAAATAGGATATATCCTATCTATTCTCTATCTATTCTCATTCTATATATATAGAATAGAGAAAATAGAAATAGAATATTCAAATATCTGAAATATATCCGATTAATAGATTGTGTCTCATGCATATATTTGAAATTTAGAATAATTTTTTATAATTTAAGAATTTCCAAAAAAAAAATTCACTAAAAAATAAAACAAAAAAGAAGCATGTTGATTATATCAAAATGAGGAGGCACCAATAACTATAGTTCGTCATGGGTAGGGACATTATTGCCGATATAATAACTTCTATAAGAAATGCTGACATAGATCAAAAGGGAAGAGTTCAAATAGTATCTACTAATATCACTAAAAACATTGTGAAAATACTTTTACGAGAAGGTTTTATTGAAAACGTTCGAAAACATCAAGAAAGTCAAAAAAATTTCTTGGTTTCAACCTTACGACATAGAAAGACTAGGAAAGGGAATAAAATAATTTTAAAGCGTATAAGCCGACCCGGTCTACGAATCTATTCCAACTATCAACGAATTCCTAAGATTTTAGGCGGAATGGGAATTGTAATTCTTTCTACTTCTCGAGGTATAATGACAGATCGAGAAGCTCGACTAGAAAAAATTGGAGGAGAAATTTTGTGTTATATATGGTGATTCTCCTGGGGTACCCTAATTTTCTCTCGAACTTACTATTTCTAAAATAGATAGGAGAAGTGAATTATAGAACTCTTCCTCTATTAGTTGATACTTAAAGGGGGTTCCCTGGAATGAAAGAACAAAAATTGATTCATGAGGGTTTAATTACTGAATCACTTCCCAACGGTATGTTCCGAGTTCGGTTAGATAATGAAGATCTAATTCTAGGTTATATTTCAGGGAGAATCCGGCGCAGTTTTATACGTATACTACCCGGAGATAGAGTCAAAATCGAAATGAGTCGTTATGATTCAACCAGGGGACGTATAATTTATAGACTTCGCAAAAAAGATTCGAACGATTAGATCATTCTTTTAAACATCCTTTTCGTAGGGATATAATTCGAAGTTCAAAAATGCAAGAAACTGATTCTTGTTTCCAAAAAAATAGATTCAGAATGAAAGTAAGGAATGAGAAATATGAAAATAAGGGCTTCTGTTCGTAAAATTTGTGAAAAATGTCGCTTGATTCGTAGGCGGGGACGAATTATAGTCATTTGTTCCAATCCGAGACATAAACAGAGACAGGGGTAATCCTTCTCAAGTTCTAAATCAAGTACTTTTTAAAACCCATGTACATGTAAAAAGAAAGAAGAAAGGATTCGTTTTCATATGAAATGGATATCCCCGTATCTTTCTGTATATTTCTGATTCTTCTTTCTTTTTCTTTTATTCTTATGAATATGATCTAATAAAATATGACAAAATCTATAGCAAAAATTGGTTTACGTAATAATGCACGTATTGGTTCAAATAAGAATGAACGTAGAATACCAAAAGGAGTTATTCATGTTCAAGCCAGTTTCAACAATACTATTGTAACTGTTACAGACGTACGAGGTCGGGTGGTTTCTTGGGCTTCCGCAGGTACCTCTGGATTCAGAGGCACAAGAAAAGGAACACCCTATGCTGCTCAAGCCGCGGCATTTAATGCTATTCGTACATTAGTGGATCAGGGTATGCAACGAGCAGAAGTTATGATAAAGGGTCCAGGTCTCGGAAGAGATGCGGCATTACGAGCCATTCGTAGAAATGGGATGCTATTAAGTTTCGTACGTGATGTAACACCCATGCCGCATAATGGATGTCGTCCCCCTAAAAAAAGACGTGTGTAGAAATAAGAATTCAAGAGATTCCAAGAGAAATAAATGATTCAATGATCTGATCCAATAATCATAAAGAAAAGAAAAATAATAGTATGGTTCGAGAAGAAGTAGCAGGATCCACTCGAACACTACAGTGGAAATGTGTTGAATCAAGAGTAGACAGCAAGCGTCTTTATTATGGTCGTTTCGTTCTGTCCCCGCTTATGAAAGGTCAAGCCGATACTATAGGTATTGCCATGCGAAGGGCTTTACTTGGAGAAATAGAAGGAACATATATCACACGTGCAAAATCTGAAAATGTGCTGCATGAATATTCTACGATAGCGGGTATTGAAGAATCAGTACATGAGATTTTAATAAATTTGAAAGAGATTGTATTGAGAAGTAATCTCTATGGAGTTAGGGACGCATCCATTTGCGTCAGGGGTCCCAAATACATAACAGCTCAAGATATCATCTCACCACCTTCTGTAGAAATAGTTGATACGACACAGCATATAGCGAACCTGACAGAACCAATTGATTTGTGTATTGAATTACAAATCAAGAGAGATCGCGGATATCGTATTAAATTCACAAATGACCCTCACGATGGAAGTTATCCTATAGATATTGTATCTATGCCTGTTCGAAATGCGAATCATAGTATTCATTCTTATGGGAATGGGAATGAAAAACAAGAGATACTCTTTCTAGAAATATGGACGAATGGAAGTTTAACTCCTAAAGAAGCACTTTATGAAGCTTCTCGTAATTTGATTGATTTATTGATTCCTTTTCTACATGCAGAGGAAGAGGACATGAATTTCAAGGAAAATGAAAACAGATGGAATCTACCCCTTTTTTCCTTTCAAGACAAATTCACTAATCTCAATAAAAACAAAAAAGGAATTCCATTGACATGTATTTTTATTGACCAATCAGAATTGTCTTCCAGGACCTATAATTGTCTCAAAAGGTCCAATATACATACATTATTGGACCTTTTGAGTCACAGTCAAGAAGATCTTATGAAAATGGAATATTTTCGCATAGAAGATGTAAAACAGATATTGGGGACTCTACAGAAGTATTTTGCAATCAATTTACCTAAGAAAAAGTTTTCATTTTAAATCCATTGGACTTTTTTCATTTTTAGAAATAAAAAAGAATAGAATGAGTTTTTAATCTTCGACACGGTCCATATATTTGCAGAATAGATCATAATAAGATTGATGTATCTAGGGAAGATCCAGAAGGGGATCTTCCTTAGATACATATGTCGTGGTATTTCACGGTTTAATCAATTTGAAAAAGACCTAAAGTTAGGGATTTCTCAATAGGTAAAGTTGCTCCAATACCTAACCAAAGAGCTACTGCGGTACCGATCAAAAAGACTGTTGTAGCTACTGGACGACGAAATGGATTTTGGAATTTATTTACATTCTCCAAAAAAGGTACTGTCAATAATCCTATTGGTACTGAAACCATTAAAAGAACACCCAATAACTTATTGGGTACTGTGCGAAGTATTTGAAATACGGGAAAAAAGTACCATTCGGGTAATATTTCCAACGGAGTTGCAAACGGATCCGCCGGTTCACCGATCATTGACGGCTCTAGAACTGCTAAACCCACATTACATGCAATAGTGCCTAGAATTACTACTGGAAAAATATATAAAAGATCATTGGGCCATGCGGGTTCTCCATAATAATTATGTCCCATCCCTTTAGCCAATTTAGCTCTTAATACAGGATCATTCAAATCAGGTTTCTTTGTTATTTGGATAGGTGAATTATTGTAGATCCATCCCCCAAAGGAACCGGACATGATAATTTTTTATCATCCGGCTCGAGCAAGAATCAAAAGAATCACAGAAATAGATCCATAGAATCTCTATATTTCTATATTTCATACATATCTAATACATATCTACATATATAATGTAGAATGACTCTATGTAAGAAAAGATTTATCAAATTCCATTTCCCCGAGTTGCAACGATTCATTGTAAAGAATTCAGTTCTGGCAACAAGGAAATGCTCAATATCCAAGTAGGCTTACAAATTCGATCATGATCAAGTGCTTTTTGGATTGTCTCATTCATGTCTTTTGGTTGGTATTTATCCCCACAACATCTCGATTGTATTACATAAAAAAATACAAAGTTTTTACTTGTTACTAATAAAGTCTAGCCCCTGTGCTTCCTTAGATCCCTTATTTAACTCCGATAGTATCATAGATCAGGGTCGATGCAGAGGAAATGAATGCATCTACATACTATAAAAAACTTACTAAGATTACTATCAATTAATTCTAAGAAAATTACTAAAAAAAAAAGAAAAATTAAACAAAGTGGAATAAATAGAACATTGGATTCCACATCACTTATTCTAGGGATCTTACGGAGCCTGTTCATGCATGACATGATTTGGGTATGATCATAGAAAATATTCTCCTCAAGCGAACCGGCCTATCCTATGCTACATAAAGGGACTGACGTGATGGTTGGATGCGGAGACACATTGGGTTGTGAATTCCAACGTGGCGGATAAAATCATATATCTGCATGGACCAATCAATAGTTCAAGTCACACACTCCCATAATCCATCCTCTTTTAGGAAAATATACTTCAACTATTCGATTCGTATAAAAGAAACAATACTTCAGAGTTGAATAGAAGTATCCAAATAACATGCCTTATTTTTCAATAATCCATATTTGTAGCAATGAAAGACTCTTGTTCCTCCCCGATATGATAAATTACAAAGATCTATAATCTGCCTTCTCTATAAAGGACCTGAAATACCTTGCTTACGTATCATTGAAAAGTGCATTAACATAAATACGGCAGTAAGAAGAGGCAATACAAAAGTATGTAAACTATAAAAACGAGTCAAAGTGGATTGGCCCACACTAGCACTTCCACGTAATAATTCTACCAAAGGCGATCCTATTATAGGAATAGCTTCAGGCACGCCTGTTACAATTTTTACTGCCCAATAGCCAATTTGGTCCCAAGGTAAGGAATAACCAGTTACGCCAAAAGATGCGGTCAATACAGCTAGAACCACCCCTGTAACCCAAGTTAATTCGCGGGGTTTTTTAAACCCACCCGTAAGATACACACGAAATACGTGCAATATCATCATTAGAACCATCATACTTGCTGACCATCGATGAACTGATCGAATTAACCAACCAAAGTTGACCTCAGTCATTATGTATTGAACAGAGGAAAAAGCCTCTGTAACAGTTGGACGATAGTAAAAGGTCATAGCAAAACCCGTAGCTACTTGTACTAAAAAACAAGTAAGCGTAATCCCCCCTAGACAATAAAATATGTTGACATGAGGAGGAACATATTTACTAGTTATATCATCTGCAATCGCTTGAATCTCGAGACGTTCCTCGAACCAATCATATACTTTATTGAGATAGGTAACCCAAGAAAGACTCCCCCTCTGAGAGCCGTATATGAGAATTTCATCTCGTACGGCTCAAGCCGAAACACACAAATACTAGTTTCAACGGATATGGAATAGAGAGTTTCAAACTTCTTGTGGCTTAGCCGCTTGACTCGATTTGACCAAAAGATGCGAAGTAAGAAAAATCCGAAATCTCTTCTTTGTGATGCTAATGCCAATAAACACAATCTCAAGTTGGCTCATCCATCTTTCTTTATGTTAATCCTGACAGGCCTCTTGAATCTTCTCTTCCCTATCTTTTTTTTTTGATAGGAATTCTCTTGTTGAGACCCTATGAATCAATTGAAACCTCAGATTCATACTAAAACCACGATGATTTAATAAAACCAAAGCTAAACTCAAAGGTTTTCTGAGTAAAAACCATTTGATCATCACTTCTTTAATGAATGTAATAACTCAACAAAATCTAGAGAAATAGATTTCTTTCGGTCAAAAGAAGTATGAAGGAAAAAATTGTTTGATTTCTAAAAGACCTATTTCCCTTTTTTTAATCCGATTGCGAGGTCTGAATAATAGGTATGAATCATAGTTCAAATATTTATTTTCTTGATCTATTCTATATAGTCCGTGCTCCAGAGACTAGAATAAATATCTGACGAGGTAGAATCATCTTGATAGAGATGACAGGTCCATTCTCTGTATTATCAATAGGATCAATTATAACAAGTCACACGCTCATATTCCGGAAATGAAATGAAATATCGAAACAAATAAATTTCACGATCGAACTACCAGAATGGTCTATAAATCCAAGTCTTAGGTAATCTTAAGTATTAAGTATTTTAAGCATGAAGTAAGTATAAGTAAAATAATCTTTTTTGATTGAAAAACTCAGACTTAATAGTTTTTATGAATTTTTATGAACTAATTAATTGAAATTCCATCTAGTAAAACAGATGAATTATAAATTTCTAAAATAATAGATAGAAATATTGCAAATAGAGCCATTGCAACTCCCATAAGTGGTGTAGTCCCCCACCCTGGAGCTACTTTTCCATATTCCGAATTCAATGGTTTCAATAAACTCCCTACGCCAGTTCGTCTTGGCCCAGATCTAGAACTACTCTCAACGGTTTTTGTAGCCATAAATCCTCTTTTATCATGGGTTTAAATCTGTTGACTTTGTATACCATTCCGTTGTAGTTGTAAATAAACGACATTATCGTGATCCCTTGTGATCTTGAAATTATCGAAAAAATGGAAACAGCAACCCTAGTCGCCATCTCCATATCCGGTTTACTTGTAAGCTTTACTGGGTATGCCTTATATACCGCTTTTGGGCAACCCTCTCAAAAATTAAGAGATCCCTTCGAAGAACATGGGGACTAGTTGAAGTAATGAGCCCCTATATTCATATTGGGGGCTCATTACTTCAATGGAAAAAATGAAAAATCATTTCATTTTTTTAGTTGGAACTTTAGGTGGTTCTCGAAAAAAGATAGCGAAAAAAATTATCCCTAAAGTCGAAACTAAGAGGAATGTATAAACCAATGCTTCCATAGATTCGATCGTGGTTTACAATTATAGCTTCCACAACTATTCGTTTTGAATCATTTACTAAATCAATTCTAAATTTAGATTTAGAATTTACTAACTATTACTATCTATATAGTATGTATATATACTATAATATAGATATAGTCATATCTTATTACTATTAGATTGTATTATTCTTATTCTATTTCTAATTTTTATATATTATTCGAATAGTATAATAGACTATATTCTTCTATTTCTATCTATTTATACATAAAAATAATAAAAATATAGAAAGAAATAGAAATAGATATTTCTATATTAGTATATATTAGTATATTAGATTAATAATTAGATTAATATCTTAGGAAATATTTAATATGAAATAGAGAATAGATTTAATTCATATAGAAAATAGAAATTCTAGCTTCATTCTAGAAATTAACAAATTAGAAATACTAAATAGCTAAATACTATATATAAATCTAATAGAAATCTCAATTTCTATACTCTAAATACTCGAAATACTAGAAG